CAAAAGACAGAGGGATTCAACCGTCTTCCAAAAAGGGATGCAGCTGTGTTGAAGAGACAATTATCTCGCTTGGAAACATATCTAGGCGGGATTAAATATATGACGGGAGTGCCGGATATTGTAATCATCATCGATCAGCAAGAAGAATATACGGCTCTTAGAGAATGTATCACTTTGGGAATTCCAACCATTTCTTTAATCGATACAAATTGTAATCCCGATCTCGCGGATATTTCTATTCCAGCAAACGATGACGCTATAGCTTCAATTCGATTCATTCTTAACAAATTAGTATTCGCAATTTGTGAGGGTCGTTCTAGCTATATACAAAATTCTTGATTAATAATAAGATAAATAAATCAATTTTTTTTGAGGGAGGGGCTCCCTGTATTTCGATTTATAAAATAGGTTACTACTCCTGAGTCGTACAAAAGAAAAAGAGATAAAAAAACTGGGGATATTGTGTGATTAGTTTAGTTGGTATCCAAAACTAAAATATAAAATTGAAGTAAAATAAGTAAAAAAAAGGGGGGGTCTTGAATCAAAATAATTAAAAGTTCTTATTTCTGTCAGAGGGCAATATGAATGTTTTATCATGTTCCATCAACACACTAATAAAAGACGGGTTATATGAGATATCTGGTGTAGAAGTAGGCCAACATTTCTATTGGCAAATAGGGGGGTTCCAAGTTCATGCGCAAGTCCTGATTACTTCTTGGGTTGTAATTGCTATCTTATTAGGTTCCGCAGTTCTAGCGGTTCGCAATCCACAAACCATTCCAACTGACGGCCAAAATTTCTTTGAATTTGTCCTTGAATTCATTCGAGACGTGAGTCAAACCCAAATTGGAGAAGAATACGGTCCGTGGGTTCCCTTTATTGGAACCCTGTTTTTATTTATTTTTGTTTCTAACTGGTCAGGAGCCCTTTTACCGTGGAAAATTATCCAGTTACCTCAAGGGGAGTTAGCAGCACCAACGAATGATATAAATACGACAGTTGCTTTAGCTTTGCTCACATCAGTAGCATATTTTTATGCGGGTATTAGCAAAAAAGGATTAGGGTATTTCAGTAAATACATTCAACCAACTCCAATTCTTTTACCCATTAACATCTTAGAAGATTTTACAAAACCCCTATCACTTAGTTTTCGACTTTTCGGAAATATATTAGCCGATGAATTAGTAGTTGTTGTTCTTGTTTCTTTAGTACCTTTAGTGGTTCCTATACCTGTCATGTTCCTTGGATTATTTACAAGCGGGATTCAAGCTCTCATTTTTGCCACTTTAGCTGCGGCTTACATAGGTGAATCTATGGAGGGTCATCATTAACTATTTTTTTTTATTCGTTTTTAGGTTAGCCCAATTATAGAATAGTTAGTTTACGTTATGTAAGAAACACTTGTATATGTGATATTTGATATTGACTAGGTACTAGGTATATATGAGTTAAAGATCTATATAATCTGCCCCACTACTTTTGTGAATTTCGATTTAGATAGGGATTCGATTAGAAGTTCTTCCTTTTTATCTGTGAATTGGCTGAAAAAACGAGAAAAAAAAAGAACGAAGAATTCAAAGAATGGTTCACAAAAAAGAAATGGCATAAAAAACTCGTATATATATATATTATGAATTTTAAAAAATCCCGTGGATAGGAACTAATATCAAAGTAATTCTTATTATTCAATAATATTATTATATTATTTCAATTAAAGTTTTTGGTTTTTTTGGCTGGATGAATCTTAGCGATGACTTAATTATAATTAAGTCCTAAGTCATTGGATGATTGTATCATTAACTATTTCTTTATTTTGGTGTGAGGAACTTATCATGAATCCACTGGTTTCTGCTGCTTCGGTTATTGCTGCTGGGTTGGCTGTTGGGCTTGCTTCTATTGGACCTGGAGTTGGTCAAGGTACAGCTGCGGGTCAAGCTGTCGAAGGTATCGCGAGACAACCTGAGGCAGAAGGCAAAATACGAGGTACTTTATTGCTTAGTTTGGCTTTTATGGAAGCTTTAACAATTTATGGCCTGGTTGTAGCATTAGCGCTTTTATTTGCGAATCCTTTTGTTTAATCCTAGAAATAAAAAAATTATGGATTTTTTCATAGTTTTTTTAATTCTATCAAGATTTAACTCCTACAATTATTCATTGAGACAACAATCCTTGGGAAGGACTAATTTGAGGATGGGGAATTAGCACATCGATTCGCTTTCTTCCTTCCCCTTATTCTTTTAGTTTAATGAAAACTTTTTTTAAGGAATGTTGCGAAAAAAGGAGGTTTAGGTTTTTTAAAATTGACATAAAACTTGATCTCAAATTCTAGCTTAATTTTAATAAGTCTCATTATTATTATTGAAAATTCAAAATTTTGGAAAATACATTTGTAAATAGAATAGGTTTTTTATTCTGTTTACAAATAGCCAAATAGGTAAATTAAATTATAAATTATAAAATGAAATTTTATTTTTATTGAAAATAAAAAGAATAAAAAAAA